GGAAGAAACAAGTGTTTCCACGACTCTACCATCCGGCCAATTCTGTTCCACTGAATCCCCTTTTCATGGGCACATATCTTTACGGCTAAGGGATGGGGAATCTTTCTCCTGTTACATGAATCAAATGTTTCATTTCATCCGGGAAAATCCATCTCTTTCTCAACAATGTCTTTGTCATTTGATCCAATAGCGTTCCGTTAGATAGGAACAGATTTGATAAATACTGATAACTCTCGGATAGGGTATTAGAACGGAAAGATCCATTAGATAATGAACTATTGGTTCTAAACCATCTCTGGCGATGAATCAACAATTCGAAGTGCTTTTCTTGCGTATTCTTGATGAACCAGCGTTTATATATAGATGTAGGAGGATTTGTTTGGGAAGCAATAAGCCCCTTTGACATCTCTTCATCTGCAAAGAATTCTCGACGTGAAAACACAGAGACAGAGGGCTGATCTTTGAATAGGGAAAAGAATGGATCCGCAGGGTCCCAAATGAATTGGCTTGGTCGAAAAAAGCCTTGTTCTTTGGAAGATCTATCTCGTGTCTGGTACTGCATGGTTCCACTCTGCAAGAACTCCGAATCATTCTCTTGAAGCTCATCCTCTTTATGATAAATGATCCATTTGCCCCGAAATGACCCAGTCCAATAGGGAAATCCCAATTCAGTGGGCCTTTTGATACAATCAAATAGATTGCCACAAAGGCGCCATATTCTAGGAGCCCAAACTATGTGATTGAATAAATCCTCCTCTATCTGTTGCGGATCGAGGGCCCCTTCCCCTTCTTCAAACTCCGATTCGTATTTTTCATATAGAAATCCCTGATCAACGATAGAACAAGATCCATTTTGCATCATATCTAACTGATTCCTTGGTTCGGACCGAAGAAGTAATGTCACTCGATTATTATCAAACTGACTGCAAGATTTTTCTGTCCGTGAGGATCCCGCCAGAGCCAGAGCGCCTTCTACTTCTAATAGTAAGAATAGTAATAGGCCATGAACTAGATCAGAATCATTCTCAACGAATCCATAAGAAGTGATCCAATTTTTTTCATCGTGTCTGGATGAAGACCAAAGATCTTGAGCGACCGATCCGGCAGAACAACTCAAAAGATAAAGAAGTATCGTGAATTTCTTCATGCTCGTTCCAAGTTCGAAGTACCATTTGTACAAATAAGAATCCCCTACCTTACATGATTTCTTCTTCATATAGATAGATATAGGATCTATGGGGCAATTACTTAGAAGTACATTTTGTGTAACAGCCTTTCCTATCTGATAGAAAAGGATCCCATGATCCTGAACCGATCTTATCTGGGATCGAAAATCCCAAGTTTTTCTATGAAGAGCTGATCTAATTGTATTAGTTTCTATAATGGATTTCTTCTGTGTAATACTAATTGATAGGGCCTCATTGATAAGTGCTACAAGATCTCGCGCATTGGAACCCATGGTTATGGACCCGAATCCGTTAGTATGGAACATCTTCTTTTCCAAGTGAAATCCCCTAGTATATGAAAGAATGAAAAAGTGCTTTCGTTGTTGTGGAAGAAGAAGCCTTCGTATCTTAATGCATGTATTGAATTTATTCGGAGCTATTAGAGCGGGATCCACTTTTTGGGGAATATGAGTCGAAGCAATAACAAGAATCTTTCCAGTGGAACATCTTTCACAATCCCTGGAGAGATAGTTCTCTAATAGACCGAGGGATAAGTAATTCGACTCATTCACATGCAGATCATGAATGTTTGGAATCCATATTATGCAAGGAGACATTGCTTTTGCTAATTCGAATTGAAGGGTTATATCAAATCGGTCTATTTTCGGCGTCATATACATAGTTAGCACATTCGTCATAGTTAGCAGCTCCGTATCAATATCAAGGTCATCATCACTATCATCAATATCGTCACTATCATCAATATCGATATCATCAAGAAGATAACCTTTAGGCTTGTCATCCAGGAACTTGTTCGGAAATACCGTAATGAAAGGAACATAGGAGTTTGTCGCTAGGTATTTGACCAAACAGGATCGTCCAGTTCCTATAGAACCTATCACTAAAATACCTCTAGAAGGGGATAGGGCTAAGCGGAGCGAAAAGGGTTTTCCATGAGGAGATGGGGAAGGGGAATGAAAACTATCAGCCCCACACGAGGTTTGTGAATAAGTGATTGTCTGATAATGAGCAAGGAATATCCGTCTTTCTGCTAAACAGGATCTATTGAACTCATAATTCATTAGATCCTTTTGATGAATGTCAACTAAGTATCGTAAGGAAATTGATCCCGGTTGTTCAATCATTTGATAACCAGAGTCATTCTTTGTTAAATGATCACTATGAGTCAGACTCAATAGGATTTGATCAATCCTTTTTTCTGTCGTTAAGGTGGAGAACTGAACCAAGAATTCTCTTTCTTCATCATCAATCGAATCACTGTTCGCGACCCAGAATTCTATTTTCTCATCAATCCAATCACCGTTCACGTTTTTTCTTTTTCTTATCAATGAATAGATCTCTTTACTTGTACGACTTAGATGTCTCGTATTTCTCGAAAAAATGATTCGATTGATGGGATTTGGTATGAGATCGATGAGATTGATCTTCCAATATTTCTTCTTAGAACGGATTGATTTGACCCCATAAGCGGGACCACCACCCAATAGCATGTTGCCACCAGAAGCAGAACCCCGTATTTCTTCCAGAGAATCTCCTAATTGTTCCAGAACAACTAGAAAGAGATTCTTTAACCAGAAAGGATTCATTTCAGATGTAGGATACCTATCCAGAAGTTTTCGAGATTCCATCATGTATGATGGAATCATCAAAGATTTGATCTTTTCTAACTCTGTCTGTAACTCACTAGAGGCTCGGGAAACAAAGAGAAGATGTATACGAACGAGATATCCAGCAACAAGAAGAAGGAAAAAGATGGAATAGAGGAACTCCCGAGCATTTGTTGATCTCAGATGTGTCCGTATCAATGGAACGGGTGACTCATTATTTCGATGAATCGTTTCGTCGGACAGAAGAAGATTCTGTAAACATTGACTCGAAATCTCACTGATCAGAGTCCATTGTGGAAGAATCTTCTGAGGAATTGGCCGTGATATATCTGATCCATGCATCATATCATGAAAAATGGATACAAATTTTTGACTACTACTCAGTATCGACAATGGGTCTGAAAGAGTATCTAAAAGGGTGAAATTGAGATATTTGCACCCTGTCGAAGTAAGGAACCATGGCATATATGTTTGGAACAGATTCCATTTTGAGACACTCTCTCGTTGAAAGGTTCTATACATCTGCCCTTTCTCAACGCATTTCTTTAGACAAAGACTCCGTTTTTTCCTCTTTCCGAATGGTAAATACTTCTCAGAACATGGAGTGTGAATCAAACCCATGTTTGAATTGAAACTGAGATACTGATGCAAGTTATTCCCTTCTGAGTCAGATAGATTCATATCTGAAAGAGGCTGACAATAAGTTTTTTCCAAATTGACTATTTGTTCCTCTGTTAGAGGTGTTGAAGAAATGTCTGCGATCGAGTAAATAGCTCCACGAACGAATGGATCGGATCGAATTGGAAAATGGAAAGATTTGTACGATTTGTACAAGTTATACGCTTCATCACCACTTTGTGGGAAATCTTTAGGTATGAAGATGTCAGATACCTGCGACTCGATTGGTGAAAGAGTCTCTCTCTCCAAAAATAGATCTTTTTTTTTACCCACGCACAAAGAAAAGATTTTGTTGCGAATGGACAAGATATTGAGGAATTTTCCATATGTAAGATCATAATTATTGATACGGGTCTTTTCCACATCAAAGGGGAATCTTTTGTTACAATAGAACCAGAAGTGATGTGGATCATTCAAGAATCGAAGTCGATTTGCTTTATAAAAAGAAGATAGCAAAGAACTTCTATGAAATGGTTTCACGGGATTCAGCCAATTGTCTCGATCGTGGGATATCATTGAGAAATAGGAATCCGTGTTATCAAAGGATTTCCTGCGATTCTTTCTAGTATGGAATGAGTCAATCACCCGCTTTGGTATCTTTTTGAACAAAAATGGTAATATTGTTCCTCCATTGATCAAGAATTTTGGTCTTTGGGAAGTATCATGATCATCCAATAAGAAGGGTTTCAATTTCTTCAAATGAACGATTTGAACACCTATGGATTCTAACAACTGATTGTAGAGTTGATCATTCGGACCTTTCAATTCATAGATGTGGATCTCGGACCTATGAATGGGGATATTCCCGATACTCACAAAGAAAAAGAGAAGTGACTTGGACAAAAAGAGAAGTGACTTGGACAAAAAGAAACGAAGTGGCTTATACAAATCTTCTTTGTCGATAGCCTCGGACCAATCAATCGAATATTGATCAATACGTAATCGATCGAACACTACTTGCACTACTTGAAAAGGATTCTTCTGTTCAGAAACGAAATGTTCCAAATGTTCCTGGAAATTCTTGCTCCCATTGGACCATTTGTATCTATATGCATCAGGATCCTGATTCATGGATCTCTCGGTTCGAGAAATAAGAGGATCAAACCATTTCTTCTGACTCTTTTTCAAATTCGATAAATGTTGGTTGATCGTATATTTCATTATAGTTATATGATTCAGAGTCTCATTTCCTATCTGATCCCTTTGAATTCCATATTCGAAGTTGCGATCGGATCTATTCATTAAAAAGAATCGATTCGATACATTTCTTATGTACCCATAGGTGCTATATTGGATTTGAATCAGATTTCGGATCAATCTATATTGATTGACTGCCTCCATTATGTTGTTGCTAGCAAATACCGCTGTTTTTAGTTTGGGATCTTCCAACTCATTCCCGCAGTAGATCCGGACCAATTTTTTTCTGATCCTTCGAGAAAAAGATTCATTCTCCTCATAAAAAAGAGGAGGTAGAACCAATAAAGATTTCTTTTTCGATTCATCTCTGGAGTTGAATACCTCATTCAAGAATTTTTTTTGATCCAACCCGTAGGAATCAATAGAAAAGGCAAATCCCCTACGAAACACCAGATCCGGCTCGGTTATTGATAGAGTGAATAGATCCGCCATTTCTGGGAATCTCTCTTCTGATTCAAAAAAATCGTGGCGTAACGCGTATCCCCCTTTGTTCCGGTCATGGAATAGATGAAAGAAATCAAAAAATGGATTTTTGTTCAAGAATGAAATCTTATTGGAGCTGTCCATATCCGGTTCATCCTTCGGAACCATATCACATCCCGGATCTGGTTCCGAAGGATGAATTGAGACGGTATCTTGTAAATACGTAATTATCTTGAATATATCAACCATTTCTTTCTTTTCCGCTCGCCTGGAAGGGACAAAAGAAACATCTTGTTTTTTCTTCAACAATTTATGATCTCTAGTGGACCTCTCAGTAGGATTCGAACCCAGATGAAGTTCTGACCATCTGTCAGAGAAAAAAGAACGAATGGATCTTGTAGGATTCCCAAGAAATTCTTCGATTTCTTCCGGAAGCAGATGATTCTTCATCCGCTTCTCAGGTTCCGTGAATAGCCAGGACATGGAGGAAGATCCAAAAAGGCATTTCGGGAATCGATCTGATTCTATCTCTGTTCGTTCCGTTTGAAGAAAGGAAGGATCCCAAAGAATCGATCTCTCTTTTAGTTGCTGAATCTCTGTTTGATCGATCAATGTGTGATATTCTGAATTCTCATTTATAACGGAATCGAAATGATCTCTGGATTGATCAGAAGAAGATCCTTTCCATTGGCTAGAATCCGTTACTTGAACGAAAATAGACCTTGTGGAATCATATTGAATATTTGACAATACATTCCGTACCTTGCTAAAAAACCGATCCTTGTTTACCAACCACACATTGTCTAACCAAATCCAATTCTCTCTCGAGACGTTCCTCCAAAAATCCGATTCGTGCTGATTCTTCCCCCAACTAACGAAGAGATCTTGGCGGAATTGCCACATATGAAATTGAGCACAATTTTGCAAAGAAATACCCCACTTGTTTCTCGAGAAGAGATGGGAAACATGCTCAATATCATTGGATTGCATAGTTGCCCCAGCTCCTTGTTGTTTGAAGAAACTCTCCCCCTGAATTGGTCTTTTTTCACGAAAAGCAGACATGAGATAACAAATCAAGTCTTTCCCTAAGATTTTGAATAGCTGTCCCGAATTCAAGTTGATTATGTTTCGTTTCTTCCTCGGAGAAAGACGATCAAAAAATTCCCAATCATGGTCCTTGCGGATCGGATCATCCGTATAGGATAAAAAAAGAAACTCCAGATATTTGCTATCTTTCTCTTTGAATGAGATCTCAATTCCAGCTACGGTTTCCTTAGATATCTGACAACTAGAATCCCTATTTTTTCCGATCCGGTTCCTCCACCACCGCGAACCCCGGTTAGATTCAGGCATGATACGCTTTTTCTTTATTGGGATAACCCAAGTACTCTCTTGCGGATCCATGAAACAACTCTCAGAAATCTTTTTCCCTTTTGGAAGATACAGGAGCGAAACAATCAACCTATTTATATTGGAAGACCAAAAAGATTCTTCCAATGTCTCCTTTCTGGGTCCAATGGAATTCATAGGTATAGGAAGAAGCCCCATCAAATAGAGATTTTTTCTTTCGACCATCTTTCGATTGTTAATACGAGATATAAGGACCACTACTACAAGCAGTACTACACCTTTGATCGTGAAATATCGATTGCTTGTTGCACCCTGTGAATCACGTGAAAGTAGGATACTCCAAATTCGGGGGTCAAAGAGTTTCATAAAACGTTCTTGGTGGAAAAAAATGTGAGTGAAAGATCCCACTGAATCGAATTTGATCCATGAATCTAAGAAATAGTGAGAATTCTTGATCTCTCTCAATATCTCTCTCAATTCGAATATCCAGGATTTGAATTGATGTCGTTTCATTGATTCCTCCTAAAGATTTCATTTCAATTGGAATTTGGTTATTCACGATGTACGATGATCCCTGTTAAGCATCCATGGCTGAATGGTTAAAGCGCCCAACTCATAATTGGCAAATTCGTAGGTTCAATTCCTGCTGGATGCACGCCAATGGGAACATTCAATAAGTCTATTGGAATTGGCTCTGTATCAATGGAATCTCATCATCCATACATAGCGAATTGGTATGGTATATTCATACCATAACATATGAACAGTAAGAACTATAATTCTTATCGATACTGGAACTCATAGGGAAGAAAATGGATTTATGGATGGAATCAAATATGCAGTATTTACAGAAAAAAGTATTCGGTTATTGGGGAACAATCAATATACTTCTAATGTCGAATCAGGATCAACTAGGACAGAAATAAAGCATTGGGTCGAACTCTTCTTTGGTGTCAAGGTAAGAGCTATGAATAGTCATCGACTCCCGGGAAAGGGTAAAAGGATGGGACCTATTATGGGACATACAATGCATTACAGACGTATGATCATTACGCTTCAACCGGGTTATTCTATTCCACCTCTTATAGAGAAAAGAACTTAAAGCAAAAGACTTAATAACACGGCAATACATTTATACAAAACTTCTACCCCGAGCACACGCAATGGAGCCGTAGACAGTCAAGTGAAATCCAATCCACGAAAGAATTTGATCTATGGACAGCATCGTTGTGGTAAAGGTCGTAATGCCAGAGGGATCATTACCGCAGGGCATAGAGGGGGAGGTCATAAGCGTCTATACCGTAAAATCGACTTTCGACGGAATGAAAAAGGGATATCTGGTAGAATCGTAACCATAGAATATGACCCTAATCGAAATGCATACATTTGTCTCATACACTATGGGGATGGTGAGAAGAGATATATTTTACATCCCAGAGGGGCTATAATTGGAGATACCATTGTTTCTGGTACAGAAGTTCCTATATCAATGGGAAATGCCCTACCTTTGAGTGCGGTTTGAACTATTGATTTACGTAATTGGAAGTAACCAATTAGGTTTACGACGAAACCTAGAAATCGATCACTGATCCAATTGGAGTACCTCTACGGGATAGACCTCAACAGAAAACTGTTGAGTAACGGCAGCAAGTGATTGAGTTCAGTAGTTCCTCATAGAAGATTATTGACTCTAGAGATATGGTAATATGGAGAAGACAAAATTGTTTGAAGCGCGCACAGAACCGGAAGCGCCCCTTGTTTCAAAGAGAGGAGGACGGGTTATTCACATTTCATTTGATGGTCAGAGGCGAATTGAAAGCTAAGCAGTGGTAATTAGAAAGACCCCCCGGGGAAAAATAGAGATGTCTCCTACGTTACCCGTAATATGTGCAAGTATCGACGTAATTTCATAGAGTCATCCGGTCTGAATGCTACATGAAGAACATAAGCCAGATGACGGAACGGGGAGACCTAGGATGTAGAAGATCATAACATAAGTGATTCGGCAGATTTGGATTCCTATATATCCACTCATGTGGTACTTCATCATACGATTCATATAAGATCCATCTGTCTAGATATCATCATATACATCTAGAAAGCCGTATGCTTTGGAAGAAGCTTGTACAGTTTGGGAAGGGGTTTTGATTGATAAAAAAGAAGAATCTACTTCAACCGATATGCCCTTAGGCACGGCCATACATAACATAGAAATCACACTTGGAAAGGGTGGACAATTAGCTAGAGCAGCAGGCGCTGTAGCGAAACTGATTGCAAAAGAGGGTAAATCGGCCACATTAAGATTACCATCTGGGGAGGTCCGTTTGATATCCAAAAACTGCTTAGCAACAGTCGGACAAGTGGGTAATGTTGGGGTGAACCAAAAGAGTTTGGGTAGAGCCGGATCTAAGTGTTGGCTAGGTAAGCGTCCTGTAGTAAGAGGAGTAGTTATGAACCCTGTAGACCATCCCCATGGGGGCGGTGAAGGGAGAGCCCCAATTGGTAGAAAAAAACCCACAACCCCTTGGGGTTATCCTGCGCTTGGAAGAAGAAGTAGGAAAAGGAACAAATATAGTGATAGTTTTATTCTTCGTCGCCGTAAATAGGAACATTGAAAATCGAATTTTTGGAATTGGAAATAATATGATGGGCGAACGACGGGAATTGAACCCGCGCATGGTGGATTCACAATCCACTGCCTTGATCCACTTGGCTACATCCGCCCCTTCCCTTATCTAGCTAAAGGATTTTCTCTTTTTTCCATTCATCATTATACTTCAGATTCAGATCGAGATATTGGACATAGTAATGCCCATTTCAAAAATGTAAAAAAAGGAGTAATCAGCCGTGACACGTTCACTCAAAAAAAATCCTTTTGTAGCTAATCATTTATCGGGAAGAATTGAAAAACTCAACAGGAGGGAGGAGAAAGAAATCATAGTGACTTGGTCTCGGGCATCTACCATTATACCCACAATGATTGGCCATACAATCGCTATTCATAATGGAAAGGAACATTTACCTATTTATATCACAGATCGTATGGTCGGTCACAAATTGGGAGAATTTGCACCTACTCTCACTTTCGTGAGACACGCAAGAAACGATAAGAAATCTCGTCGTTAGTCGTTCTACTAAGTATTCATGCGAAAAGCCTGATCTTATATCTTAGAAGCAAAAAGCACCTGAACCCAATAGTCAGAGTAGAGGTTTCTTGATTTTCTTTTTCATAAGACTTAGACTTTTCTGACTTATCTTATACTATACTTCACCTAGGCACTTATCATTCATTGGCGGGGGAGAACTTTTATGATAAAGAACGAAAATTCGGATAGAGAAGCAAAAGTTTTAGCTCAACATATATATATGTCTGTTTTCAAAGCACGAAGAGTAATTGATCAGATTCGGGGACGTTCTTATGAGGAAACACTCATGATATTGGAACTAATGCCTTATTGGGCATCTTATCCAATTTTAAAATTAGTTTATTCTGCAGCAGCAAATGCTAGTCATAATATGGGTTTAAATGAAGCTGATTTATTTATTAGTAAAGCTGAAGTCAATAGAGGTGCTATTTTAAAAAAGTTAAAACCCCGGGCTCGAGGACGTAGTTATATGATAAAAAAAACCACTTGTCATATAAAGATTTCTTTAAAATCTAAAATTTAGATTCCTATTTAGAAAAAAATGGATGGAAAAAGAATATAAAAATATGGGACAAAAAATAAATCCACTTGGTTTCAGACTTGGAACAACTCAAAGTCATCATTCTTTTTGGTTCGCAAAATTAAATAATTTTTCCATGGGTCTACAAGAAGATGAAAGAATACGGAATTGTATTAAGGACTATGTAAAAAAAAATAAGAAAATATCCTCAGGTTTCGAAGGAATTGCCCATATAGTAATTCAAAAAAGAATAGATTTGATTCAGGTCATAATCTACATTGGATTTCCCAACTTATTAATAGAAGGACGAACACGGGGAGTCGAAGAATTACAGATGAATGTACAAAAAGAGGTAAACCGGAGACTCAATATTGCTATCACAAGAATTGAAAAGCCTTATGGACAACCTAATATTCTTGCAGAATATATAGCTTTACAATTAAAAAATAGAGTCTCATTTCGAAAGGCAATGAAAAAAGCTATTGAATTAACTGAACAAACGGGTACAAAAGGAATTCAAGTGCAAATTGCAGGACGTATCGACGGAAAAGAGATTGCACGTATCGAATGGATCAGAGAAGGCAGGGTTCCCTTACAAACAATTCGCGCTAAAATTGATCACTGTTCCTATAAAATAAGAACTATCTATGGAGTCTTAGGCATCAAAATTTGGATATTTGTAAACCAAGAATAAGAAAATAAGAATAATGGACCTTTCTTTATCTCGTCATTCTGCTCATTTATAAAAAAGATTTCGAAACTCTTTTCTTATTTTTTTCTTAATCAAAGAAAAACAAACAATTATAATTCTATAAGGTTGAATAAAAATTTGATTTACCCTTTGATTTCATTTAGATTTTATTATAATTGCTATGCTCAGTGTGTGACTCGTTAGTTTTTTATTTAGAGTTTAGAATTTAGATTGAAAAAAGAAAAAAGAAACAGTCTGACCCGACTATAAACTTAGTAACTATCAAAACTCAAGAAACTCAAAACTAAAAACCAACTTATTGCTTCGTATTGTCGAGATCCCAAGAAACAGTCACTATATGACTGAATTGATCATATAGTTGTAGCAACTGAAATTCTTTTAATAAGAAAGAAATCTGATTATGAATTGTGAAAAAAAGGGGGGATGTGGAAAAATGGAAGGATGATAGAAAGAGAGAATAAAGATATAAATGATATATGATTCCCATATGTATGGTTTATGAAGAATTAAGCCATAAAAAAATAAAAAAGGCAGTGTTATAAAGCATCAACATCAATATATAATAAAAATAAAAAATATAGAAAAATATCTAATTACAATCTAATTACAATAGAATAAGAAATATACAAATAAAAAAGAGAAACTATAGAAGAAAATAAATTAAAGAAATGAAATTAAAATAATTAAAATAATAATCTAAATAATTTAAAAAGAATTTAATCAATATTATTTAATCAATATGGATAATATAGTCTATTATGTAAGATATAAAAGATAGAAGAATAGATAATCTAAATAATAGAAAATAGAGAATAATTTAATCGAGCTTCGGGTTAAGAAAAACTGAGAAGATTAACTCGCAAACAAATAACAAATCTTGTTGAGAGCTCCATTGCAGAGTTCAAGCCTAAGCATTAATAGAGAAGCTATGGGAACGATGGAACCCGTGATTACATAGGATTTTATTGAAAACGAATCAATCCTAATGATTCATTGGATAGGATGGCGGAATGAACCAAAAAAAATATATTTATTCTGAATGGTCATGAATTGACCCTACAAATGAAGGAGCAAAGAGTTAATATTCGCCCGCGAAACCTTTCTTTATTTTTCTTGAATTTCAGAATTTCTTTTATTAGAAATTTCGATAAAATAAAAAGATAAAATAAAATAGAAAAACACGCCTAGTTATATATAAAGCTACCTATGTAACAAATTCAAAAATTCAATATAAAAATTAGTATATTCTTTCTTCTTTTATTTTGATAGAATGAAATACAGAAATACGTGTGTATATTGTGTATATCTAATTATAATATTATTGAATCATTTCATTCGTGAGGAGCTGGATGAGAAGAAACTCTCATGTCCGGTTTTGCAATAGAGATGGAATTCAGAAACAACCATCAACTATAACCCCAAAAGAACCAGATTTCGTAAACAACATAGAGGTCGAATGAAGGGAATATCTTGCCGAGGCAATCAGATTTGTTTTGGCAGATACGCTCTTCAGGCACTTGAACCTGCTTGGATCACAGCTAGACAAATAGAAGCAGGGCGAAGAGCAATGACACGATATGCGCGTCGTGGCGGAAAGATATGGGTACGTATCTTTCCCGATAAACCTGTTACTGTGAGACCTACAGAAACACGTATGGGTTCGGGCAAGGGATCCCCCGAATATTGGGTATCGGTTGTTAAACCGAGCCGAATACTTTATGAAATTAGTGGAGTATCAGAAACTGTAGCCAAAGCTGCTATGAAAATAGCAGCATGCAAAATGCCTATACGAACTCAATTTGTTATTTCAGGATAGGTAAACAAAAGTAAAAGTAAAAGAAGAAGGAGTATGGATAATGAAAAAACAACTACGGATTTCTTTATCTCTGGACAGACAATATTTCTTTTTTTTTTCATTATCCCTTGCATTTAAATAAGAGATTAAAATAAAAATGATATGATTCAACCTCAGACCCTTTTGAATGTAGCGGACAACAGTGGAGCTCAAGAATTGATGTGTATTCGAATCATAGGAACTGGTAATCACCGATATGCTCATATTGGCGATGTTATTGTTGCTGTAATCAAAGAAGCAGTGTCCAACATGCCTCTAGAAAGATCAGAAATAATTAGAGCTGTGATTGTACGCACGTGTAAAGAACTCAAACGTGACAACGGCATGATAATACGATATGATGACAACGCAGCGGTTATCATTGATCAAGAAGGAAATCCAAAAGGAACTCGAATCTTTGGTGCGATTGCTCGAGAATTGCGACAGTTGAATTTTACTAAAATAGTTTCATTAGCACCCGAAGTCTTATAGATTCTTATAGATGAAAATAGGATAGATCCTATCTATATTCTATATATAGAATATTCAAATATCTGAAATAGATCTGATTAATAGATTGTGTCTCATGTATATACTTTAAATTTCTAAGAGATTTTAATTTTTAATAATGAAATAATAAAAAAATTTAATAAAAAATAAAACAAAAAAGAAGCATGTTGATTATATAAAAATTAGAAGGCACCAATAACTATAGTTCATCATGGGTAGGGACATTATTGCCGATATAATAACTTCTATAAGAAATGCTGACATAGATCAAAAAGGAAGAGTTCAAATAGTATCTACTAATATCACTAAAAACATTGTGAAAATACTTTTACGAGAAGGTTTTATTGAAAACGTTCGAAAACATCAAGAAAGTCAAAAAAATTTCTTGGTTTCAACCTTACGACATAGAAAGACTAGGAAAGGGAATAAAATAAGATTAAAGCGTATCAGCCGACCCGGTCTACGAATCTATTCCAACTATCAACGAATTCCTAAGATTTTAGGTGGAATGGGAATTGTAATTCTTTCTACTTCTCGAGGTATAATGACAGATCGAGAAGCTCGACTAGAAAAAATTGGAGGAGAAATTTTGTGTTATATATGGTGATTCTACCGGGGTACCCTAATTTTCTCTTGAACTTACTATTTGTAAAAGAGAGAGGAGAAGTGAATTATATAACTCTTCCTCTATTAGTTAATACTTAAAGGGGGTTCCCTGGAATGAAAGAACAAAAATTGATTCATGAGGGTTTAATTACTGAATCACTTCCCAACGGTATGTTCCGAGTTCGATTAGATAATGAAGATCTAATTCTAGGTTATATTTCAGGGAGAATCCGACGCAGTTTTATACGTATACTACCCGGAGATAGAGTAAAAATCGAAATGAGTCGTTATGATTCAACCAGGGGACGTATAATTTATAGACTTCGCAAAAAAGATTCGAACGATTAGATCATTCTTTGAAACATCCTTTTCGTAGGGATATAATTCGAAGTTCAAAAATGCAATAAACTCATTTTTGTTTACAAAAAAATAGATTCAGAATGAAAATAAGGAATGATAAATATGAAAATAAGGGCTTCTGTTCGTAAAATTTGTGAAAAATGTCGTTTGATTCGTAGGCGGGGGCGAATTATAGTCATTTGTTCCAATCTGAGACATAAACAGAGACAGGGGTAATCCTTCTCAAGTTCTAAATCAAGAACTTTTTAAAAGAAAAACCCATGTACATGTAAAAAGAAAGGATTCGTTTTTATATTAAATAGCTATCTCCGTATCTTTCTGATTCTTCTTTCTTTTTATTTTATTCTTATGAATATGATCTAATAAAATATGACAAAACCTATAGCAAAAATTGGTTTACGTAAGAATGCACGTATTGGTTCAAAAAAGAATGAACGTAGAATACCAAAAGGAGTTATTCATGTTCAATCGAGTTTCAACAATACTATTGTAACTGTTACAGATGTACGAGGTCAGGTGGTTTCTTGGGCTTCCGCAGGTACTTCTGGATTCAGAGGCACAAGAAAGGGAACACCCTATGCTGCTCAAGCCGCGGCATTTAATGCTATTCGTACATTAATTGATCAGGGTATGCAACGAGCAGAAGTTATGATAAAGGGTCCAGGTCTCGGAAGAGATGCGGCATTACGAGCCATTCGGAGAAATGGGATGCTATTAAGTTTCGTACGTGATGTAACACCCATGCCGCATAATGGATGTCGCCCTCCTAAAAAAAGACGTGTGTAGAAATAATAATTCAAGAGATTCCAAGAGAAATAAATGATTCAATGATCTGATCCAATAATCATAAAGAAAAGAAAAATAATAGTATGGTTCGAGAAGAAGTAGCAGGATCCACTCGAAAACTAAAGTGGAAATGTGTTGAATCAAGAGTAGACAGCAAGCGTCTTTATTATGGTCGTTTTGTTCTGTCCCCGCTTATGAAAGGTCAAGCCGATACCATAGGTATTGCCATGCGAAGGGCTTTACTTGGAGAAATAGAAGGAACATGTATCACACGTGCAACATCTGAAAATGTTCTGCATGAATATTCTACGATAGCGGGTATTGAAGAATCAGTACATGAGATTTTAATAAATTTGAAAGAGATTGTATTGAAAAGTAATCTCTATGGAGTTAGGGACGCATCCATTTGCGTCAGAGGACCTAAATACATAACAGCTCAAGATATTATCTCACCACCTTCTGTACAAATAGTTGACACGACACAGCATATAGCTAACCTGACAGAACCAATTGATTTGTGTATTGAATTACAAATCAAGAGAGGTCGTGGATATCATATGAAATCCACAAATGAATCTCACGAGGGAAGTTATCCTATAGATATTGTATCTATGCCTGTTCGAAATGCAAATCATAGTATTCATTCTTATGGGAATGGGAATGAAAAACAAGAAATACTCTTTCTAGAAATATGGACGAATGGAAGTTTAACTCCTAAAGAAGCACTTTATGAAGCTTCTCGTAATTTGATTGATTTATTGATTCCTTTTCTACATGCAGAGGAAGAGTACATGAATTTAGAGGAAAATGAAAACAGATGGAATCTACCCTTTTTTTCCTTTCAAGACAGATTCACTAATCTCAAGAAAAACAAAAAAGGAATTCCATTGACATGTATTTTTATTGACCAATCAGAATTGTCTTCCAGGACCTATAATTGTCTCAAAAGGTCCAATATACATACATTATTGGACCTTTTGAATCACAGTCAAGAAGATCTTATGAAAATGGAATATTTTCGCATAGAAGATATAAAACAGATATTGGGCACTCTACAGAAGCATTTTGCAATCAATTTACCTAAGAAAAATTTTTCATTTTAAATCCATTGGAATTTTTTAGATTTTAGAATTAGAAATAAAATAAAAAATAATAGAATCAGTTTTGAATCTCCGACACAGTCCATATGTTTGCAGAATAGATACATAATAAGATTGAGGTATCTAGGGAAGATCCAGAAGAGGATCTTCCTTAGATACCTATGTCATGGTATTTAACTTTGAAAAAGACCTAAAGTGAGGGATTTCTCGATAGGTAAAGTTGCTCCAATACCTAACCAAAGAGCTACTGTGGTACCGATCAAAAATACTGTTGTAGCTACTGGACGACGAAATGGATTTTGGAATTTATTGACATTCTCCAAAAAAGGTACTGTCAATAATCCTATTGGTACTGAAACCATTAAAAGAACACCCAATAATTTATTGGGCACTGTGCGAAGTATTTGAAATACGGGAAAGAAGTACCATTCGGGTAATATTTCCAACGGAGTTGCAAACGGATCCGCTGGTTCACCTATCATTGACGGCTCTAGAACTGCTAAACCCACACTACATGCAATAGTGCCTAGGATTACTACTGGAAAAATATATAAAAGATCATTGGGCCATGCGGGTTCTCCATAATAATTATGTCCCATACCTTTAGCCAATTTAGCTCTTAATACAGGATCATTCAAATCAGGTTTCTTTGTTATTTGGATAGGTTAACTCTTGTGGATCCATCCCCCAAAAGAACCGGACATGATAATTTTTTATCATCCGGCTCGAGCAAGAATCAAAAGAATTACAGAAATAGATCCATAGAACATAAATAGGCCCACAGAAGACCTATATTTTATACATATCTACATATATAATGTAGAATGACTCTATGTAATAAACTCTTTATCAAATTACATTTTCCCGAGTTTCAACGATTCATTATTCATTGCAAATAATTCAGTTCTGGCAACAGGGAAATGCTCAATACCCAAGTCGGCTTACAAATTTGATCATGATCAAGTGCTTTTTGGATTGTCTCATATCTTTTGGTTGGTATTTATCCTCACAACATTTCGATTGTCTTACATAAACAAAATACAAAGTTTTTACTTGTTACTAATAAAGTCTAGCCCCTGTTCTTCCTTAGATCCCTTATTTAACTCCGATAGTATAATAGATATCAGGGTCGATGCAAAGGAAATGAATGCATCTATATACTATAAAAAATTTACTAAGATTACTATCCAATTAATACTAAATACTAATACTATCAATTAATTATATAATTATAATAAATTTACTAAAAAAAAATCAAACAAAGTAATTAAATAGAACATTGGATCATTCCACATAACTTATTCTAGGGATCTTACGGAGCCTGTTCATGTATGACATGATTCGTGTATGATCATAGAAAATATTCTCCTCAAGTTAAAACCGGCCTATCCTATGCTACATAAAGGGACTGACATGATGGTTGGATGTGGAGACACGTTGGGTTGTGAATTCCAACTTGGCGGATAAAACCATATATCTGCATGGACCAATCAATAGTTCAAGTCACACACTCCCATAATCCATCCCCTTTTAGGAAAATATACTTCAACTATTCGATTCGTATCAAATAAAAAATACTTCAGAATTGAATAGAAGTATCCAAATAACATGCCTTATTTTTCAATAATACATATTTGTAGCAATAAAAGACTCTTGTTCCTCCCCAATATGATAAATTACAAATATCTATGATCTGCCTTCTCTATAAAGGACCCGAAATACCTTGCTTACGTATCATTGGAAAGTGCATTAACATAAATACGGCAGTAAGAAGAGGCAATACAAAAGTATGTAAACTATAAAAACGAGTCAAAGTGGACTGGCCCACACTAGCACTTCCACGTAATAATTCTACCAAAGGTGATCCTATTATAGGAATAGCTTCAGGTACGCCTGTTACAATTTTTACTGCCCAATAGCCAATTTGGTCCCGAGGTAAGGAATAACCAGTTACGCCAAAAGATGCGGTCAATACAGCGAGAACTACCCCTGTAACCCAAGTTAATTCGCGGGGTTTTTTAAAACCCCCCGTAAGATACACACGAAATACGTGCAAAATCATCATTAGAACCATCATACTTGCTGACCATCGATGAACTGATCGAATTAACCAACCGAAGTTGGCCTCAGTCATTATGTATTGAACAGAGGAAAAAGCCTCTGTAACAGTTGGACGATAGTAAAAGGTCATAGCAAAACCCGTAGCTACTTGTACTAAAAAACAAGTCAGCGTAATCCCCCCTAAACAATAAAATATATTGACATGAGGAGGAACATATTTACTAGTTATATCATCTGCAATCGCTTGAATCTCGAGACGTTCCTCGAACCAATCATATACTTTATTGAGATAGGTAAACCAAGAAAGACTCCCCCTCTTAGAGCCGTATATGAAAATTTCATCTCGTACGGCTCAAGCCGAAACACACAAATACTGGTTTCAACGGATATGGAATAGAGAGTTTCAAACTCCTTATGGCTTAGCCACTTGACTCGATTTGACCCAAAGATACGAAGTAAGAAAAATCCGGAATCTCTTCTTTGTGATGATAATGCCAAAAAAGACAATATCAAGTTGGCTCATCTATCTTTCTTTATGTTAATCGTGACAGGCCTCTTGAATCTTCTCTTCCCTATCTTTTTTTTTGATAGGAATTCTCTTGTTGAGACCCTATGAATCAATTGAAACCTCAGATTCATACTAGAACCACGATGATTTAAGAAAACCAAAGCTAAACTCAAAGGATTTCTGAGTAAAAACCATTTGATCATCACTTCTTCAATGAATGTAATAACTAAACAAAATCTAGAGAAATAGGTTTCTTTCGGAAGTATGAAGGAAGAAATTGTTTGATTGAGAAAAGACCTATTTTCCTATTTCCATTTTTTTTTAATCCGGTTGCGAGGTCTGAATAATAGGTATGAATCATAGTTCAAATATTTCTTTTCTTGATCTATTCTATATAGTCCGTGCTCCAGAGACTAGAATAAATATCTGACGAGGTAGAATCATCTTGATAGAGATGACAGGTCCATTCTCTGTATTATCAATAGGATCAATTATAACAAGTCACACGCTCATATTCCGGAAATGAAATATCAAAACAAATAAATTCCACGATCGAACTACCAGAATGGTCTATAAATCCAAGTCTTAGGTAATCTTAAGTTGAAGTATTAAGTATCTTAAGCATTAAGTAAGTATAAGTAAAATAATCTTTTTGATTGAAAAACTAGGACTTACTAGTTTTTATGAACTAATTAATTGAAATTCCATCCAGTAAAACAGATGAATTATAAATTTCTAAAATAATAGAGAGAAATATTGCAAATAGAACCATTGCAACTCCCATAAGTGGTGTAGTCCCCCACCCTGGAGCTACTTTTCCATATTCCGAATTCAATGGTTTCAATAAACTCCCTATGCCAGTTGATCTTGGCCCAGATCTAGAACTACTCTCAACGGTTTTTGTAGCCATAAATCCTCTTTCATCATGGGTTTAAATCTGTTGACTTTGTATACCATTCCGTTGTAGTTGTAAATAAACAACATTATCGTGATCCTTTGTGATCTTGAAATTATCGAAAAATGGAAACAGCAACCCTAGTCGCCATCTCCATATCCGGTTTACTTGTAAGCTTTACTGGGTATGCCTTATATACCGCTTTTGGGCAACCCTCTCAAAAATTAAGAGATCCCTTCGAAGAACATGGGGACTAGTTGAAGTAATGAGCTCCAATATTAATATGGGGGCTCATTACTTCAATGGAAAGAATGAAAAATCATTTCATTTTTTTAGTTGGAACTTTAGGTGGTTCTCGAAAAAATATAGCGAAAAAAATTATCCCTAAAGTCGAAACTAAGAGGAATATATAAACCAATGCTTCCATAGATTCGATCGTGGTTTACAATTATAGCTTCCACACCTATTCATTTTGGATTATTTACTAAAGAAATTCGAATTCGATTATATTCTATTTCGAATTTTTCTATATTCTTCTATTTATACATAAAAATATAGATAAAAAGAGAAATATATGAAATATAATGAAATATCTAAATACTAGAATAAAAGAAAAAATAGAGGCAAAAGATGGCAAAGGGATTTTGTATCAGACTACTTGTCTCCTTGTAGTTGGATCTCCAAGTTTTTGGAATGCTCCAAATTCCACTTGAGCATCCAAATCTGGATCAATACCGGCAAAAACATCTCTGAACAAGGTTCTGGCGCCGTGCCAAATGTGTCCGAAAAAGAAAAGCAAAGCAAACGTAGCATGCCCAAAAGTGAACCAACCCCTTGGACTACTACGAAAAACACCATCGGATTTCAAAGTAGCCCGGTCTAATTCAAAAATCTCACCCAATTGGGCACGTCTAGCATATTTTTTCACAGTAGCAGGATCACTATAAATGACTCCATTGAGTTCTCCACCACAGAATTCAACAGTTACCCCTACTTGTTCAACACTATACTTGGATTCTGCCCTTCTAAAAGGAACATCGGCCCTCACAATTCCGTCTTCATCTACCAAAACTACCGGAAATGTTTCAAAAAAGGTAGGCATACGACGTACAAAGAGTTCACGCCCTTCTTTATCTCTAAATATGGGGTGCCCCAACCATCCAACAGCTATTCCATCCCCATTATCCATTGAGCCTGCTCTGAATAATCCCCCTTTCGCCGGATTATTACCAATGTAATCGTAAAAAGCTAATTTTTCGGGAATTTTAGACCAAGCTTCCGATAAGCTCAAATTTTCGGCTAGTCCGGCCCCAACTCTTCGATATATTTCTTGTTGGAAGTACCCCTGATCCCACTGATAACGAGTGGGCCCAAATAATTCGATTGGAGTAGTTGCTGAACCATACCACATAGTTCCAGCAACTACGAAAGCTGCAAAAAAAACAGCAGCAATACTACTGGAAAGCACAGTTTCAATATTACCCATGCGTAATCCTTTGTATAAACGTTGAGGCGGACGGACACTAAGATGGAATAGACCCGCTAATATGCCCAATGTACCTGCTGCAATATGATGAGAAGCTATTCCCCCCGGAACAAAAGGATCAAAACCTTCCGCACCCCACGCTGGATTTACAGATTGTACTTTTCCCGTTAGTCCATAAGGATCAGACACCCATATACCAGGACCATATAATCCTGTTACATGAAATGCACCAAAGCCAAAGCAAGCAACTCCTGAGAGAAATAAATGAATTCCAAAGATCTTGGGCAAATCCAAAGAAGGTTTTCCCGTGCGTTCATCACAGAAGATTTCTAGGTCCCAATACACCCAATGCCAGATAGCTGATAAGAAGCACAAGCCAGAAAACAAAATATGTGCTCCTGCCACGCCTTCATAACTCCAAATGCCCGGATTCATTATAGTTCCTCCCGATATATTCCAACCCCCCCACGAATTGGTTATTCCTAAACGAGTCATGAAGGGTATAACGAACATGCCTTGTCTCCACATTGGATCAAGAACAGGGTCAGAGGGATCAAAAACCGCTAATTCATATAGAGCCATCGAGCCGGCCCAACCAGAAACTAGAGCTGTATGCATTATATGAACAGAAAGTAATCGACCGGGATCATTCAATACAACGGTATGAACACGATACCAAGGCAAACCCATGTAAATACCCCTTTCTGAAAAAGAAATAGACATTATGTAACTTTATCGCATTGGAAAAGACTAGACCGTGTATTTAACCTGTTTGGTAGATTTTTTATAGGAAAGGATTAATATTTATTTGTATTCCCTTCTTTTTATTTTTAATGAAATAGAATCTTTTCTATTTCTTTCTATTTAGAAGAACAAATAGAAACAGATCTTATTCTATACCCAATAAGTACCAATACGCAATGGGAGGATTTTTAGGGAAAAAAATGCATAGATACTTTTTTAGAATTCAAAATCATTCGAACAATCGGCTGATCCCATCGATCTACTTCGTTACAATCTTTCTTTATTCATTCTGTATTCCTCTATGAACCTTCCAGTTATATATATACTTATATATACTATAAGTTTAGATACTCTAAGTTTAGCTAGATAAGAATATTAAGTTCTATTTTATAGAATCTAAATAAGATTCTAAATAGAAAGAAGATTAAAAGATATCAAAATAGAATATAAGAATAGAAAAGAAAGAGAAAAAATGATGAAGACAATAAAACCATTGTTACGTTTCCATATTAAAGTAAAATATAGTACTTCATTTTTTTCTTTATCTTAATGCCCCTTGGTGTTCCAAAAGTACCTTTTCGGAGTCCTGGAGAGGAAGATGCAGCTTGGGTTGACGTATAGTGCGACTTGTCAGACAGATTGGTCATATGGTATTTCTCCGTTATCTCCCTCGATCGAGTATTCTCTGTTTCGCCCAATCCAATAAATATATATTCATTTATTGAACCATCAATAATTCGGAGCGTGAAGCACAATAATTCCTATTGGGGATCAATATTATCAATTAAAAGAATTGATGGTTTACTTGGACTGATAAAAGAAAGTATCCAGGCTCCGTTCAAAGAATACCAAATTGTAAATGGTAAGAGTAAAAGTAATAGAATGGGAGTGTAAATGTAATAATTCTGAAATAAAGAATATAAAAAGGAAATAGAAATTTCATTCAATTCTTAATAATTTATTAAATTCATTATTAATGAAGTAGAATATATAATAATTACACGATTACTGCTTTTATCATAGACTCTTATTAGACTTACTATAGGGATAATCTTAAACTGCCTACCAATAGAGTAGTATGATGAATACATCGAATATTTTTGGGAAAGGTATGAAAAGTTGAAAAAAAAAGAAGTGGTACTGGAATCATTTGACCTATATGCTCAAATGGAATTCGGGCAAATCTTCCCCCGGAGTAGAACAAGAACCTAAAAGAATTGAAAGGGCCCATTCAGGAACAAGAAAATGACATCGTAATTTGAATTTCGATGAAACAATACATCAATGAGAGGTTAGTTCAATAAGTTCATAAAATTCTTTTTGATTTTATACATTATAGAATATAGGGAAGGGTAAGGAGAGCAAAACTCATGTTAAAAAAAAAAGAAATAGGATTGGAATCGACACATTGATTTTTTTTTCGCAATTCTTTCGAACCGTATGCATCCAAAGGTGCACGTACGGTTCCTCAGGGATACAATTTTGCCCTAATCAACCGACTTCATCGAGAAAGATTACTTTTTTTAGGCCAAGAGGTTGATAGCGAGATCTCGAATCAACTTGTTGGTCTCATGATATATCTCAGCATAGAAGATGATACTAGGGATCTTTATTTGTTTATAAATTCTCCAGGCGGATGGGTAATACCAGGAATAGCCATTTATGATACTATGCAATTTGTGTCACCGGATGTACATACAATATGTATGGGATTAGCCGCTTCAATGGGATCTTTCGTTCTGGTCGGAGGAGAAATTACCAAACGTCTAGCATTCCCTCACGCTTGGCGCCAATGAATTTTTTTATTTGAGAAAAAAAAAGAATACTATGCCTTCGCTGTATCGAATATGAATCAAATAAAGAATAAGTAATAATAGCATGGCAATTCGAGTTCGATATGAACAAACCTTTATTGTTTTTTTCTAACATGAGATTTTGTATCGAGATAGTAGTATGAAAGAAGGGTTATTCCCAATTTGATTTTATGTGTCAAGCAAGAGTCAATTTCAGCGTCACAAACCATTATTCTTCCACACCAGAAGTCTCTTTCTTATTTCTATGTTATGAATGTTATAAGAAAAAGAGTTAAAAAAAAATGGAAAAAATCATTTGATCCTTCTTGGATCCTATAAAAAAAACTTTGGGATTGCTAAACCACAGACGAGAGAAATATATAAAGCAACAGAACCATCATAGTATCTTTTTAACTACTACGAAAGGAAGGGTGGTAAATGGATCATTTAACGATTTGGATCGGATAGGTTCTATTTATTCTTTTCGATAGAATAGCTTATATCGAAAAGATAAATTCCATTGCAGAGCCGTATGCAATGTACAAAAGATGCCCGTACGGTTGTTTCATTCTATTTTTTCTTGTTCTTTTGATTCCCCCTTACTTTAATACTTTAACCCAATTGTGCAATATATAGATAGAAGAACCATTCATGATGTTATATCAATATCATCAGGGTTATGATTCACCAACCTGCTAGTTCTTTTTACGAGGCACAAGCAGGGGAATTTATTCTGGAAGCAGAAGAACTATTGAAGCTTCGCGAAACTCTCACAAAAGTTTATGTACAAAGAACGGGCAACCCTTTATGGGTTATATCCGAAGATATGGAAAGGGATGTTTTTATGTCAGCAACAGAAGCCCAAGCTCATGGCATCGTTGATCTTGTAGCGGTCGAAAATGATAATACTGGGGATTCCATATAAATATACGAATTCCTTTTAAAGATTGGAATTTCCCGTGTGAATAGAAATCATTCATAATCATCAACCATCAGGTTAAGATCGATCTAAACCAACCCGCTCTATTCTATCTAGAATGAGATTCTATAGACACGCCATGCCAACCATTAAACAACTTATTAGAAACGCACGAAAGCCAATAAGAAATGTAACGAAATCTCCCGCTCTTCGAGGATGTCCTCAGCGTCGAGGAACATGTACTAGGGTGTATGTGCGACTCGTTCAGTTCAGATCATGAGTTTGAAAAATGTAAAAGTTTTTTACAGTATCAACGACCACTACCAATGAATTAGGATAGATATAGTGAAAGACGGCCTTTTAATTGACTAGTATCTAAAAATGAAGATCTATAATCTACTTAATTATGTTATGAATTTATGGTTTCTATTGGTGCAAATCCAATCACTCCATTTGAGATGAGAAGGAATTCTCCATTGATAACAAAGAGTTATCCATTAAGCGGAGGAAAAAGGTTATGCTCCTATTCCTTTTCTTGAAAAAACGGACTAACAGGGTCAGCTACCTAGCCAACTTTCAGAATTAAATGCCGTCACTGTATGGATAGCTTTTTTGTGAAAAGGACTATTACTTTATAATTAGAATTGAAAAAAGAATTCTAATTGAAAAATGAATGGGTAGAGCCAAAGAGTGTGAACTATACAAGTTCACGATAAAACTTGATGAAATGAAAGAAGAGGCTCCGGTGTATAGAGAGGACCTCACCGTTTCAGAAGTTACCATAGAAACGAGGAAACCCACTATTCTTTTTTATTTAGTAGCATTTTAATTTCTTATTTCCGGGCGAGATACCTTAAAGAAAGAAAAAATCGTGGTCGGGAAGGTCATAGTCGCAAAAGCCATTGGGATTTATATTTTATATATCGGAAGAATCCGTTTTGTTATTAATAGACCGGAGTAAAAGGATGACTGAAAGAAGAGAAATCAATTAGTTATTCAAGAAAATTTCATTTGATTCAATGACCAGAGTTAAACGAGGATATACAGCTCGGAGACGTCGAAAAAAGATTCGTTTATTTGCATCAACCTTTATAGGGGCTCATTCAAGACTTACTCGAACAACTACTCAACAAAGAATGAGAGCTTTGGTTTCTTCTCATCGAGATAGGAGCAGGAAAAAGAGAGATTTTCGTCGTTTGTGGATCACTCGGATAAATGCGGTAACTCGTGAGGATAGGCTATTCTATAGTTATAGCCTATTCATCCACAATCTGTACAAGAGACAATTGCTTCTGAATCGTAAAATACTTGCGCAAATAGCCCTATCAAATAAGAATTGTTTTGATATTATTTCAGATAAAATCATTAATCAAAAATAAAAAAAAAAAGAATACAAATCAAATAAAGGAATAAAAGAATCTTAATTATTATACAGGAAACAAGAATGATTGAAACAGGATTTCCCGGAGAATGGACTCCGGGAAGATAGAAGAAAAAGAAATGAAGATTTGAGTAGTAGGAATAAACGAACATCTTTCAAGAAAAAAAGATTTCTTCCCCATTTTTACTTTTTTATAATTTTAGAGTTTAAAATACAAGAATCAAATCTGGATTCTAGTTTTTTTTCGAGCAAAAAATTCATATTAATATGAGCTTGAGTTCCGATTGGACTTTTGAAAAGTCTATCTATTTATTTTTGGTTCTAGGACCAGTAGTTCTAGGAATCGACTCCACTCTCTCCAATTGTTTCTCATTATTGCGAAAAGGTAACAAAGATAAAATACGAGCTTGTTTTATAGCAATAGTAATTAATCGTTGTTGTTTCAAAGTTAACCTATTTGTCCGTCTAGATAATATTTTTCCTTGTTCACTAAGAAATCGACTAATTAAACTCATGTTTCTATAATCGATTCGATCCCCCGATCCGATTGGGGGTAAACGTCTACGAAAAGATCGCTTGGATTTACGAAAAGGTTGTTTGGATTTATCCATGGTTTGTTTATTCCTTCTATAGATCTATATAAAAGAATCTATAAAATAGAATACTTTTTTTTATTCATTTAATTAAGATTCGACCAAAACAGGATTTGGTTTGTATTATATATGTTAAGATGTAAAATTCTTAGTCTTCCCACTACTTGTAAAAATAAAACAAGCATTCCGTTACATCTATTTCTTTATTTCCCCATGAATTGTATACTTTTGACAATAGCGACAAAATTTTTTAAATTCTAGTCGATTGGGTGTATTGTGTCGATTCTTTTGAGTAACATATCTAGAAATGCCCGGCGATTTTTTATTGACACCCTTTCGAACACAACAGGTACATTCCAAAATAACTATAATTCTAATATCTTTACCCTTGGCCATGAACCTCCTTTTCATTTTGGATCGACTTCATTTTAGAACTCTCTTCATTTTCTTTTTGATCCGAACCAAAGAAAAGAAAAAAGGATCTAGATTCTATATCTATACTATATTAACTATATTAATAAAAGTTATTAACCAGAAATGGAATTTGTAAATATTTTCTTTTTCGAATTTTAATAATTCGAATGACTTCTAAGTACTATAATCTAAAAAAGAATTACTATTAATTAATATAACTATAAAGAAAAAGAGTCATATTTATTAATAGAATAATATTACGAATATCATAATAATTAATTAATACAATTTTTTCTAACTATGAATTCTTCCTATCCTAATCTCAGTATCTTCTTCTTCTTTCTATGTTAGAATTTCGTGGAACCGCCCCTAGACTGGATCCACATTTCCATTTATTTTCCCAAAGATTCTATCGTAGATTCACTGTATTTTGACTGAGGTTCGATACACTCTTTCTTTCTTGAGAATAGAAAAGAAAAAGGAGGCGAAATTGGAGCCATGTTACGTAGAATTGTATCTCAAATCTTCTTCATTTTTTCACAGATCAATAAAAGAATTCAATCAAGATGAAAAAAAGGGGAATGACAAGGCATCTGGAAATAAACGATGAATTTCTATCAATAGACCTGCTAAAGACCCAAACCATAGAGTGGTTAGCACAGGTGCCGTTGAGAGATATGTTTTTATATC